AGGGCTTATTCGACCCAATCGTACCACGTAATCTTTTAAAAGGTGTTCTCAGTGAGTTATTTCAACTACAGGGTTTCCTTCCCTTGAATCAAGATTAAAAAAAAAAAATATTTTAATTTAAAATTAAAAAGGGGTTTAAATTCTTCATTTTAAAATAGAAGTATAGCACTAGGTTCAGTTATTTTGATTTGTAGCGAATAAGCATTTAGTTTATTGTAATCAAAAAAACCAAACTAGGAAGATGGTGTTTTCTTTTGGGACATCAGTTATAAGTGTAGTAAGAGTCAGAAGTTTTGGATAATTACTTTTTTACCCGAATCCATTTTTTTATTCTACCCCCCTTCCTGATTAGGAATAAGCATCTTTCTATCGACAAGATAAAAAAGAGTTTCTTTCTCCTTCTGAGAAATCGGGTAAATCAAAAAAAATTTATCCCTACTTTATGACATATTCATATTATAGAACAACGAAAAATATATAAAAAAATATAGAAAAAAAAATAAAATATAAAAACAAATCAAATTCAAATATAGAATATATAATCAAATAATCAAACTAAGAAGAATATAAGAATGAATATAGAATGATAATAAAGAATAATAAGAATATAGAATATAAATTATTTCTATTTACCGAGAACCCCTGTTTTTCACTAGGAATCCCTGTTTTGTTTGTTGGATAAGATTGGTTAAAGTCGCGAATTCATAAAAAATTCTTTTCTTTCAAAACAAACAAAGGTTTTTTGAAAGAAAAGATATAAATAAAATTAAGGATGGGAAAAGAAGAATAAAATTTATGAAAGTGGACTGTCATACATATTCGTGTAGAAAGAGGAATAGGTAAACTTCATTTAGTTCTACATTCCTTGTACTTATTTATTTTTATTATTAAGTACTTTAATATTAAGAATATTAAGATTATATTCATATTTTTTATAATAGGTAGACGTATCATAAGATATCTTTATAATTATAATAGGTACAAATATGAAATCGAGGTACCCGTTCTATGATAGATTTTAACTTTCCCTCTATTTTGGTTCCTTTAGTGGGCCTAGTCTTTCCGGCAATCGCAATGGCTTCTTTATCTCTTTATGTCCAAAGAAATAAGATTGTTTAAAAATGATGGGACCAAATCTCATCAATTTATTTCAACGCTGGATCATCATACAAATACTTTTTTAGTGTAATATGGTAGGATATATGATATGCGGCCTTTCCGAAAACAAACGGAAAAATTGTTATGTATACTGATGCATAATATATGCATTAATGTATGTATATGCGGTTATAGCTTAATCAATATCAATTAAATTCAAAATGATCAGCAAATATTTTTTTAAAATCTTTGAAATAGAAACTCAATGTATCTAACCAATTATTCCTAATGGTTCATGTCAGAATACTGCTAGTTGATGGAAGTTATTTCGGAATCAAGCAAGAAAAGTCAAATCTATTTGGGTTATTTTCTCAATTCTAATCGAATGCAACTGGATCTAGTATAGTATGAATTGGCGATCAGAACATATATGGATAGAACTTATAACGGGGTCTCGAAAAACAAGTAATTTTTGCTGGGCCTGTATCCTTTTTTTAGGTTCACTAGGATTCTTAGTGGTTGGAACTTCCAGTTATCTTGGTAGGAATCTGATATCCGTATTTCCTTCTCAGGAAATTGTTTTTTTCCCACAAGGGATCGTGATGTCTTTCTATGGGATCGCAGGTCTATTCATTAGTTCTTATTTGTGGTGCACAATTTCATGGAATTTAGGTAGTGGTTATGACCGATTCGATAGAAAAGAAGGGATAATGTGCTTTTTTCGTTGGGGATTCCCTGGAAAAAATCGTCGCATCTTCCTTCGTTTTTTTCTGAAAGATATCCAATCAATCAGAATAGAGGTGGGAGAGGGTCTTTTTACTCGTCGTGTCCTTTATATGGAAATCCGGGGTCAAGGAGCCATTCCCTTGACTCGTACTGATGATAATTTTAATCCACGAGAAATTGAACAAAAAGCTGCCGAATTGGCCTATTTCTTGCGAGTACCAATTGAATGAAATGAACTGAAGAAGAAATCTCAGCATGAGAGAAGAACTTACTAATTATCTTTTTAAGACAACTGCAGCTTCTTAAAAATGTTCATTCCGACAAAGGATGCTATATTCTATTTTACCGTTCCGTTGAGGCAGCAGTTCACATACATTATACATCTCAAATACAAATACAAATAAAAAAACCAGGAGGACGCATAAAGAATAAAAAAAATATAATAATTATTAATTATAAAATTATAATATAATAATAATTTATTAATTTATATATAATATATATTAAGTATTAAGAATAAGTATTAAGAATTTAAGTATTAATATAAACTATAAACTATTTGTACACCAAAAGTACACCAAAATATACGCATATACATGGCCCCCAGCTTAACTCTTTTATACTAATTAAAGGTCTAATAAGTTTCATTAAGAAGTCTAATCTAAGTTAAGTATAG